TCAATCAAAGTTCTAAAAGAAGTTAATCGTAAATAAGAGGATTGTTTACGAATAAGCACTAATAAAATTTCGCACTCAAATACATAAGAATTGTATAGGAACCAAAAGAATCTTTTATTTTCTTTCGAAAAAACATAAATAGATTTCTTCTGAATAATGGGGAGATTATTCCAATTATGGTATTCGTGAAGAAAGAATTGCAATAAATGTAAAAAGGGAACATCTTGAATCCAGCACTGAAGGATTTGCACCAAGATTTCCATATGGATGGGATGAGGTATTAGTATATCTAAAACATAATTTAAATGCAATAATTTGTCCTCTAAAAAAGGAAAAATTGAATGAATTGATCGTAAATTATGATATTTGGGTATTTCTTTTTTTTCTAAATAAGATACTAATCGAAAGGAAAATGGAATTTCCACAATAATTGCAAAACTTTCTGATATAATTTGAGAATAAAAATAAGAATAAAAAAAAATTTTGTGGGTGTGCCCAACAAATAAATTTTGGTTAGAATAATTAACCGAAGAAATTAAAGAATTCTTTTGATAGATTCGAGTAATTAAACGTTTTACAAGTGATAAACTAGATTTATTATCATAACCAAAAACTTCTACGGGTTCATAAAAAATCAAACCATTTAAACCATGATCATGAGCAAGTGCATAAATATACTCCTGAAACAGTAACGGATATAGGAAATATTGTTGCCAAGATCTACCTTTTTCTAAATATTCTTGTAATTCTTCCATTGACTTCAATTTCTACTTGAACCAGAAACAATAGGTATTTCTTGTATTATCAAATTATACATAGTGCAATGCGGTCAGAACAGAGTATGTATCATGTATGAAAAAAAAATATATACCCCGGAAGAGTCCAATCAACAGATCTTTTTCCTTTCCCCTTCTATCCAATGGGCCAATGGGTTTATCTTCGTTCTATTAAATTATCAGAGGATAAAAAATCTTTTATTTTTGCAACCCGATCGCTCTTTTGACTTTGGAAAATTTTTTTTGTCAGTATACTGTTTCTTCTACACATTAGTTTCCAATCCATAATAGAAAATAATTAGGATTTTTTTTATTCTTAAAAAAAAAGAATCAAAGGCCCATTCACAGGAGACCCCTTCCCCACATCAGGCACTAAGTTATTTTTAACGTTTAATTAGATCGGGAAATTATTCAAATTAAGAATAGAAGCTCGTTGCTTTTTTTTTTACCAGAATTAGAACCATAAAGCTCTATCCATTTATTCACTAGACCAAACTCTAACTGTGAATAGAATATAATAAGAAATTCAAAAAATGAAAATGCAATTCCATTTTTTCTTATTATTTTATTACGACATGCGGTTTTTTCCATCCATTACCTTTCAGGATCAGTCGTGGTCTTATAGACTCTACCAAAAGTCTGGACGAATTCGTTACTTCATCCAAATGTGTAAAAAACCATAATCGCACTTAAAAGCCGAGTACTCTACCATTGAGTTAGCAACCCAGAGAAATACGTATATACAAGCGGAAAAAATGAAATTGAACTATACAACTACGTAAAAACATTGAATTTTGAATTCAAAAGAAATATAAAGGAAAGATTGGATGATCAATTAAACAAAATAGCAAAGTGAATTGGATTAAATTAAAGACAGATAAAAAAAATGTAAAAATTCACATTTAAGGACCACCCCCCCCTTTTTTTTATAAAATATAAAAATTTTTGATTTTCGTTAAAAAAATATATCTTGTATAACAAACAGTAAATTTGGCAAACCCATAATTTGAATGAAGTAAAGGAAAAACCCATAAATAAATAAGGATCGAAATAAACGGATCTATTTATCTACGATCAAATTATATTTGTTCGATACACCATTGTCAATATGAATAAATTGTTGAGAAAAAAAAGGAATAAAAAAAAAACTACATAAAATAAGGATTTGTGTTGGATTGGCACAACAAGAAATATGATAAATATAAAACATAATATAGAACAAGAAAAGAGCAAATTGTGAGTAAATAATTACCCCACAAATGTATACTAGTTACCTTTTTTTTTATAAATTTTTTATTTATGAAGCTTTTTCTTTTTTAAATTCTGCTTTTCTTAAAATATCATAAACAGTTCCTGTAGGTTGAGCACCTTTTTCAAGGAAATAACGAATAGCAGGAACGTTTAAATAAGTTTGATTTTGTATTGGATCATAAAAACCCACCTTTCGAAGATCTCTTCCTTCTCGTCGGGATCGAACATCAATTGCAACGATTTGATAGATCGCTCATTGGGATAGATATAGATAAATAACCCCCCCTAGAAACGTATAAGAGGTTTTCTCCTCATACGGCTCGAGAAAAAATGATTCTAATATTTCTGTATATAATGTAAAATATATTAAAAAATTTATGAATTAGACTATGATTTAAGTTTTTTTGTTCTTACTTACATAAAACATAAAAAAAAAAAGAAAGAAAAAAAGAAATATCATTCGTACTCATAACTCAAGTTGGGTAATTCTGAAAAAGTCCGAAGGTAAATCCTTAGGAATTTCTTGAGTCGTCTCTAACCTCTTTTGTTTGTTTCGTCTCGAATCTATTTTGAGTCTCCATCATTATACTAAAAAAAAATATTGAGACAATTGAAAATAGTGTTTCCTTGTTCCGGAATTCTTTCTCTTTGCTTTTCAAAATCATTAGGTTTAGATATTACTTCGGTGATCCTTACCTCCCCTTTTTCAAAATGGCAGCAACATACCTTTTGTTTTTTGTTATTTCTTTCTATGGAAAGATAATATGAACGATTTATTCCCTTGTAATGTAATATAAATATTTTTTTTTATTTCATTTCAAACTTGTTGGGATTTGAATCCTTCAATTTAAAATTGAAATTTCTATATTGAGGATATACTTACAAAGTAGTCTAATTTATTAATTGTTACTAACCCTAGATTCGCCCCCCCGATAAATGAATCAATACGTTTTGCTCGAGCTCCATCATGTACTATTCCTATTTACCAACCCAATACAAATTAGGTTCCTAACAGGAATAGAACAAACTATGTCGATTCAAGAGCATCTTCATTCCTATAGAAAATGGCGGATGTAAGAATCCACAGTGAATTATGTCCTTCAAGTCGCACGTTGCTTTCTACCACATCGTTTTAAACGAAGTTTTACCATAACATTCCTCTCATTTTTAATTTTATTTTGAATCGGTATGGAATTGATTCAATATGGAATCATGAATAGTCATTGGCTCAATGGTACATAATATTTTTTATGTATGTATCTATGGAGAGGTAAATAATTATCTGAAAAAAGTCTTATATTATAAAGGATTTAAGTTATTTCGCCCCTCTATCCTATGGCCTATGGGGTGAAAGAAATTTCTAAAAAAGAAAAAAGAAAAATAAATGGATTTACTTAAATCTAATTAAAATCTTCAACAGATCATTCGGGATGTTAAATTATGCAAAAAATTCTTCTCGAACAAATAAACTCTAAATCTCAAAAGAATGGCCCTATGGGTTTTCCAATTCCGGAATAAAATCAGTTATTAACAAAATATAAGCTATTCCAATAACTCGAAAAAGTCATAAGTTTCTCTATATCTATAATATAGATTTTTCAAATTTCTTCGAGTACCCAGGTTCATAAAAAAAAGAGTTTTTGTTTTCATGAGTATGAAATAGAAAAGGTCTCGTGTAAGGTATAAAGTAAAATTGAATTCGGTATTCTTTCTTTCAGATGAAAGAAAAAATTAGAATCAAGAATTAAGAAGAATCTAATCTTTTCGTATGCATCATATACAACGAAAATTTGTTACCGGGGGTAATCATGTATATTTAAAGAATCACAGACCCTTTTGACTTAATCAAAGAACTGCTGTTGCTGAAATACAACAATACATAATGTATATATATTATATATATACATAGGGCAGGGCTTGTTCATTTTATACAAACAGATTTGGTTTTACTTTTTTTTACCGGTTTAGAAGTTTTAAGACGAACGATAAAAGCAAAAAATTCATACCAAAAACCACGTAATCTTTAGTCTCCATGTACAGTGTGTAAGATACACACTTTTCTTTAGGCTTTCTTTCCTTGGGTTGGGGAATTGAATAGAAAAGGATCTTTTTTTCTATTTCAATTCAGAATTACATAATGAATTACATAATGCGAGAATTCACATTTCATGGAACAAAGAGTTTCCATAAGTAACTTACTTCAATATGACTATTTAAATAATAGTCTCTGAATGGTAATGATATACCCAAAAATTGTTTTGAATTTAGAATTCAATGAAATATCTTTATTTCTACCCGTACACTCAATCGCATTTGTGAGAAACTAAATAAAAAAAGTCTAATTTTTATAGAAAAATCAGAACAAAAGGTGAGATCACATTATATCCAAGATTAAAGAAAAAAATTTCCAAGCTTAAAGATAAATTTGTTAAAGAGAAGAATCTTTCCTTTCTCATGTAGACACTCTGGGACGGAAGGATTCGAACCTCCGAATAACGGGACCAAAACCCGTTGCCTTACCACTTGGCCACGCCCCATTTCGATTTCGAATTTATCTTCGATACTAATAAAGACTAATATTGGTATTAGTCGTTCGTCAATCCCAATTCAAATATATATGAAATATATTACTGCTAGGATTCAACACATGGAAATATAGAAAAAAATGATTGATCATTCCATAAAATTCAATTAAGATATTGTATGAAACTAAAATTCCTTGTATTCTCATTTGAGAATGAAAGGGAAGATTTTTGATTTGAGAGCGTTCGAAGAACAAGAAGGTTTTTTGACCCACCTTTTAATTTTTCCCTCATAAAAAGAACTCAATCAAAATCTAATTTTCTAATCTACAAGAATGAAATGTTTGTTATGCTTAATATCTTTAGTTTAATCTGTATCTGCCTTAATTCTACCCTTTATTCGAGTAGTTTTTTCTTCGGCAAATTGCCCGAGGCTTATGCCTTTTTCAATCCTATCGTAGATGTTATGCCTGTCATACCTGTACTATTTTTGCTCTTAGCCTTTGTTTGGCAAGCTGCTGTAAGTTTTCGATAAAATCTTTAATGCTCCGAAAAATTCATGATTTATCCAAAACAAATTTTCTAAAAATTTATAAGATCTTATAAATTTTACATTATGAACCCGCCATTCGAAAATAGAAATTCTTGTATTATATTGAATAACCGCGTGGTGATAAATTTTGATCAACTTATTTCCTCGTTCTGACCTTCCAGTAAACAAGGACTTTCTAAAGTCCCCACAATACCAAATAATGGATATGACCAAAAATTTTTGGTATTTTAGGTAATGAAAGAATCAGAATCTTGCTTTTCTTATTATTATTACATTACAAAAACAAAAAATTCGTAAAAATTACCTTTTTCAAGAAAAGATTTCATTTTCTTTTTGGTTTCTTTTTGGGGTGTTATGTCAACATAGTGTATGTGATAAAAAATAGGCAATCTATTTCCCTTTTCAAAAAAAATCTTGGAGATTGTGTAATGCTTACTCTCAAACTCTTTGTGTATACAGTAGTAATATTTTTTGTTTCTCTCTTCATCTTTGGATTCTTATCTAATGATCCGGGCCGTAATCCTGGACGTGAGGAATAAAAAAAAATATTTTGAAAGTCTGAAGCGATCGAGGGGAGCGGAGAGAGAGGGATTCGAACCCTCGGTACAAATAACTCGTACAACGGATTAGCAATCTGCCGCTTTAGTCCACTCAGCCATCTCTCCCAATTTTAATTGCAAATTTTTTATGTGATGTGACAGGCGAAGTAAAAAAGATTTAAATTGAAAAAAGCGCGTTTTTCTTTATTTTTATTATTAAAATTTTATTATTATAATTCGAATTTCTAATACTTAATATAAGACTAAAATAACAGTAATGTAATATAAATATAGTAATATAAATATATTCTATATAAATATATATATTTATATTAAACTAGATAAGAGATCTATTAATTTGATTAGTAATTCAATTTTAGAGAATGTAATAATTCGACACAGATATCTTATCTGCAATAGAATAGATATAGAAAAAAACCTTACTTCCTTGATTTTCATTTTGTAAGAAAAGTCCATTCCCCCGGCCTGGTGAAGTACTGGCCGGGCTATTACATTACTTCTGATGAATCAATCATTTCATAGATCAAATGATTTCATTTTTTGTTTTTATTATATCAAATCAAAGATACTTGTTATTGAAGTTATTGAAGTAACAATAAAGACAATTTTAATCTCCATTCCAAGTGTAATTTCTTAGTATTATTAATATAATACTATAGAATATACTATAGAATATGAAAATGTAAGAATATTCAAATTCTTACATTTTTAGTTTTATTAATTAGTATTAAGTAGTATTTTGAATTTTGAGTCTTTTTTCTCAATTTAGTTAATTATTTAACTGGAAAAAAGCACATACAGATATTAAACAATATAATATCAAAAATGAAACACACATATGTTATAACATAACTCTTTTTTTTGTTCAAGGGACATTGAACATTTGAGATCCAATTAATCCGAGTTCAAATTCAAAAATCGGTCAGTTGAAGTTGAAGGGGAAGTAAAAAAAAAATGAGGAATTCGTCGTGGTTATAGTCCAGCTTCAATAATTCCTTCAATTTGGGACTGTCAGTAATGACTTATAACAAGTGAAAAATGAGACTTTTTGCTTTATTATAATTTGAGTATAATTTGGTTATTTTAAAAAACTTTCTGTACTTCGCCTTCAAGTACCCCTGGTCCGGGGGGATGAAGTGTCAACGCTCAAGTTTTAATGAGTCTGATGCTATTAAGATAGCATCTCATTCTTTTGTTCGACAAAAGGTATATTCATATATAATAATGAATATGAAGCGGGTATAGTTTAGTGGTAAAAGTGTGATTCGTTCAATTAATAACTTAAAAAGTTAAGGGGTCTTTCGGGTTTTTCATATTCCGATCAAAAAAAAACTTTATTTCCTGAAAAGAGTTTAATCCTTTTCCTCTTCCTCTCAATAGCATATTTGAGGAAAAATAGAAATTCTCACGATTTGTATCCAAAGTTCAATTGAAATTGAATAAAAGGGTTATAGAGTCGCGAAGCATAATTTTTGAAAAATTGGATCAAATCTTCCAATTAATAAGTATAAGTAAAGGATCTATGGATGAAGATAAAAAACATAAGTGCATTTCCAATCGTAACTAGATCTTCAATTTTTGTCTTGTAAAGGTAAGATTAAAGCCAAATAGCTAGAAAATGGTGGTTTTGGTTTACTAGAATCATCAGCATATTATTTTAGCTCGGTGGAAACTAAATGAAATTCTTTTCCTCAGGATCCCTCGAGTGGAAATAGGGAACGAAGTAACTAGATTAGACAGATTTGGGATAATAGAATCCCCCTCCTCTAGAGGGATCATCTAGAAAGCGAGTGGCTTTGGGTGTCTTTAACAAGAAAAGCTGACATAGATGTTATGGA